CCGAACTCCCACTATATCGTAGATGACGGATCTCTTCGATGCTAGCAACCGCCTTTGATCCTTTTCCGCTTCTTTCAATTTCCAACAATTAACGCTGAAGGAGAGACTTTGACTTATAGAGGGGCAGCGGTAGTTCGTAGCTTGTCTTTCTTTGCTAAGTCAAAAGTGACGTGGCGTGTAGTGAGTTTTCTAGCGGACTTGAAACTGACTTACAGCCTGCTTTGCTCTGGAGGGAGCTTCCTGAGTCAGACCAACTCAGCCACCGAATCGTCTGAATGGAATGTATTTATTAGGAAAGCGGCTGTTCACTCAAAAAAAGAGCTCAACAAAGTCACTCCTTGAACAGAAGCCCGAGCCCTTTAAGGCAGGCTAGATGGATCAAATAGGTGTTCCGTGGGGTGCTATAAACAGTCCTTGCATTTAACATGAAAAAAAAAAGATAGACCAATACTAAAGAAAAGATAATAAATAGATAATCAATAATAGAAGAAAAGAAAAAAGTTATATAGAGATATAGAATCGGTAAAGGCCTTACTATATTCCTTGTCAGGAATAGCGGCCTTAGAGGCTTCTATAAAGCGTTTGTTTTAACTTAACAAGAGTTAGTTTAAAAAAAAGGAATCAAGGGCCCCAAACCTTATTCCATAGTCGAAATATTTGTGACGTCAAATCAAACTATAGTTGGTGGGTACGGTTGGTTTGCTCGCTAATTCAAGCCCTTACAGAACGCATCGCTTTCACTACGGTTTTTAGTTCGACATTCCCTTTCGCTTTCGCTTCCGGGTACAGGCTTAGATAAAAATCCTTCTTGTGCGGGATGAGATTGACCAGATGAGACAGCTGATACCGAACTACCGCTTGTCCTTCGGACCTTTAAAAGTTTTTGAGAGAGGGTTGGGGAGAGAGAGTGCTTTAGGGCTTACGTGACGCGTTAGTCCTGTCTCGGTCGGTAGGCAAGTCAAGTTGGTAAGTTCAGTGCAAGTAGCTCGTAGATGAAACATTCCTTCCTCCTTCAATCCCAACAACCTAAATAAGGCGGCTTTCTACTTTATGTTTTAAATGTTTTAAACTACCTCTAAACGATATATTTCAATATTTCATATCCTAACTTGAAGCTAATAATTTAATAATTTCCTTTCACCACTGCTAAAAGCTAACCAGGGAAGAAGGAAGAGATTTGACCTTCACTTCCAATTTCAAGCACTTATTGATCAATGAATGGAATGCTGGCAGCCTACTTGAATGTCCCAATACCTTCAACAATGTTTGAATTATCTAATGGTCTTTAGGGGGGATCTCAACCAGCTCTAAGGATCCCAAGAAGGTGTGGTATATCTCGCCTCCTTCCCGCTTTCCATCGGAGGATGATGATGGGGCGAGTGGATCGAGCTGAAAAGCTCGTGCAGCTCTATTTTTCCATCTACAAAGTGTTGTTGGTCGTAGAAGGAGGTTGGACTTGTCGACTATCGATCCGCATGGAATTCTATACCATGCCTTGTCACAAAAGCCTATTCCCTGCTCATTAATGATCACGCCTTCTGTTCAATGGCTTCCCTCTTTACTAAGTTGCTTCTATGCATAGCCTTTATGTAGAGTAACTAATCATAAAAATCCCCTCTGTCTCATGCCAGAACAAGCCCATTTATTATCTGCGTCTTCAACCAACGGCTTTTACCCCTTTATCTTATTTAGATTAGTAGGGGGCTTCTATGGCATGCATATCACCATTTTCATGAAGCAACTCGAGGGCAGCGTATGATCTTTCATCTGGGCGGGATTCTCATAGAAAGAGAAGCTTCGATCCCTAGGCTAGGAGACGCTTTATGCGATCTTATCACAGTGATAGATACCTTCAAAGAAGCTTATGATCGAAGCCTTTTCTATAGAAAGAAAGTGAGTAGCAGAATCCGTGCGTGAAAACAGATGGGGAAGGTCGAAAGCAGATCAGGAAGCCCCCGCCCGCTATGCTCTTTATCAACAACGCATTTTTTGCATTCATATTCATTCATTGAATAAGAAAGCGGAGGCGGCGTATTGAAGTCCGACAAGAAAGGAAGAAAGAAAGGCGCCTATGTCTTGGGGAGATGCAATTCCCAAGCAAGCAAGGAAGCGTTACTTCTTTCTGAAAATGATAAGAAATCTTACACTTTGAAAGAAAGAATACGATGTTCTGAGAATAGGGTGAAAACGAATTCGGTCTTTAAAATCAAAGTAAAAATCCAAGTAGTGAAGTTAGCCCTTAGAGTTCGGGTTCAAGCTATCTATCATACCTTTGTGCTTTCAAGCCTTTATGCTGTCAGTCTCTATGTAAGCATGAAGTCAGCATTCTAAGAAAATAGTAATAGTCATTGCATGGTTAATTACGTTACGTATATAAAGAAAGGGCTTTAACTGCCGTAAAAGAGTACATCCATAGTTAGTCTTTTCCATAGTCTAAACGAGGGCTTTAGCGGGTAGAGGCTCAACCGATAGGGCAGAGAAGTAGTCTGGTTTGATAGAA